AATTTTTCATGAATTTTTTGTGACGGAAAACCCACATTTCCGTTTCAATAGAAAGTATAGAGGAAGCTTTTAGGTATTGCATATTTGGCGATACTATACAACCAAGCAGAGGGGTGGATCTAATAAAAAAAGGAATGGTTTCTTTTGGTTAAGTCAAACAGGATTCAAGATGCAAGTAAAAAAATCAAAAAGAAGTTCAGTAATCCGCCCCAAACAAAAAAGGGGTTAATATTGTCATCTATTTTTTATTTTTTGGCGACATGGCCGAGCGGTAAGGCGGAGGACTGCAAATCCTTTTTTCCCCGGTTCAAATCTGGGTGTCGCCTGATCAACAAAAGACCTAAATTTTTATTGATATAACTAACCGAGATTCAAAAAAGGATTTTCGTACTATGAGGGGAGTCGAGAAGTCTTGATAACCCTTACATTACTAATGGAATATTTATTAACCGAGCCGTTAATTAGATTGGATAACCAAAGGGGAGTTTAACTCTTAGTAATTGTGGAGAAACTACTTTAATCTACAAAGTCACAACTGTCTTTGATCAGATATTAGATCAATATTTGATTGTATAATTCAATCTAAAAAAGTGGCAAAAAAACTTCTGTTCAGTAACCCCCCATAATCGACTGTCTCTCCATTTTTTTACAGAGACTAAATATCAAATGGAAAAAAGGAAAAAATAGAGGTATGTGTGTGATAGATATAGATAATGATCTACCTTGGTTATATACTATAGTTTTGATTCCATTCCGTTTTTTATGAATGAATTATGACGGGTAACAAAAGAATAGTTCTTTTTATTCCTACATGCATGCTATATTAGTAAGACTCCCTTGGCCGCGGGGTCATTGCATATTTTGCTTGTGCTTAATCTTTCCCAATTATACTCGAAATCATAAAGAAAATTTGTATCAAAATTTATTAGAAGTGCATTTTGAGGGTTGGTTCATTAAAAAAAGAGTTTGGGGTAAGAATTCCCTTTTGACTATACACCCTAGATTTCATTATTATTAGTGAACAATAATGGAAGAATTCCTTTATATTCATATAGATAGGGTATATAATTCACATGGATATAGTAAGTCTCGCTTGGGCTGCTTTAATGGTAGTCTTTACCTTTTCCCTTTCACTCGTAGTATGGGGAAGAAGTGGACTCTAGAAGTACTATTACTGTAATTGCGGTAAGTAATCAACCTTTATCAATTGTTTTATAGATCATTTTTTTACAAAGCGTTTTCTTTTAACTTTTTTAATTAAAATAATGTCAATCAAACAGATATTTCAATGATTCCCATGTTTTTATTTCGGAAGGGGATACGGGTGGGGGTGGTAAGAAATTTGAATTTTCCAAAATTATATATTTCGCCGAAGGGCTCTTATCAGACTTTCTTATCAGACGTACAATGAGTAACAACAGACCACTTCTTTTTCTTTGTATTTTATTTGTTTGCCTCTTTAATTAATTATTAATTAAATTAAAGAAAAAGGTGTTCTGTTAGTAATATGAAGCGGATGCGTACTTTCTGGGGTAAAGAACATATACACATTGGTTGTTCAACAAGATACTACGCATAATAAAATCTTGCTCCGGGCGAGTCACATATTGTGTACTCACCTCTTGCTTGATTGTTGTAGCAATTGGATTTATGCTTTATTGACAGCGACTCATTTAATACCGTGGTGTTACAAATTGGTAGGGTTTACTACTCCTTTTCTAAATTTGAAGAAGTTCCCATACTCCTTTCTGTTATCGACTCAATCAAGTACTTCTTTGGTTTGATTATTTCAGATTGATCGAAATCAATACAAATCACAAAAATAAATGTAGCAAAGAAATCGAACCGGGGCTTTATGTATATTCTATAGATAGAATTCGATCGACATGAAGATAGATATTGTAGATTGATTTATATTTAGCCTGTATCTTTATACACTACAAAACCACTAATCTAATAGATAGTATGGTAGAAAGAAAAATATATCAATCTTTCTTTCTACCATATTATATTATAAAATCTCATAGAATACTATTGATTCTAGCCTGCGTATTTAATTGAAGATTTAAGAAACGAAATTGGAATCCTTTGTTTATTTCTTAAATCATTCTCATTGATAAAGACCTAAGAAGTCAAGTTTCATTTAAATTAATCGTTTTGGCTGACCGTTTTTACATATATGATAAGTAAAAAAGCAGTAGGAACTAGAATGAAGAGTGCAGTAGCAATAAATGCGAGAATATTTACTTCCATAATCTTTTTGGTTTTTACTTCGCAATAACTCGAGATTTAATCCCATAGAGATAATCAAAAATTCGCCTGTAAATTCAACGAGATGAATTACATATCAATGATATCAAATCGTATCAATATTATGAATAACAATATATAGTCTTTCAAATCACTTCATAGTATAACATAGGAAGATTGTTTATACATACTCAATAAAAAGTGGAATTCCTAATCGACTCAAGAAATCTTTTTATTTTTTATTCTTTTCCATTCTTTCTACAACCTACCGTCTTCTTTGGACAATCGTCGGATGAAATCTCATCTGACCGTTTTCCACTTACATTGCATTGACCCCATAAAAAATAACAACAATAGAAGTAAAAAAAGGGGGAGAAGGAGTTAAACTCGAAACTCCTATTTTTTTCTGATTTGCTTACAATAAAAGTGTGAAAAAGCGAAATTCCGGTTCAATTTTGTAGTGTACAAGAAAAGAATTCTAGTTGTGTATGTGCTCCCGAGAAACGTCTGATACTCCATCCCATTAGATATAGGATAGGCAATAAATTAAAAGACCAGACGCAGTACGCTATCCCTTGGAATCCGGAAATATGAAGTAATGCAAATTTATATATTTGTTTGTGTTTGATGAAAAATAACGAAAAAAGAAAAAAAGACCTATTTTGAGAAGATTGAATGACTGAAATTCTATTCATTTAATTGTGCCTCTTTTGCCAAAAAATTAAAATGCATATATGAGTTGATGTATTTATGTATTTATTTGATCCGTCGGGACTGACGGGGCTCGAACCCGCAGCTTCCGCCTTGACAGGGCGGTGCTCTGACCAATTGAACTACAATCCCAGGGGTATAAGGTATACCGCATCAATATTTTGAGGATTGAATTCAAACCTATTTTTTAATTTTCGTGTTGTAACAGAGACACGGGTTATAGAGTGATATCAGCATGGCTATACACGTTCTTTTTGGCGAGAGCGACACAAATTACATGACTAGTTATCCTTTCTTTAATTGCAAATCGATTTATTTTTTCGTTTCCTTAGACTTTCTTTATATTGACAGATACTGATATGAATCTAGAGCATTATAGTATCTAGATCCTATTTTTTTGTTCCAAAAAAATCGAGCAGGTAGATATATAGAAAAATGGAATTCTTTTATTCCCACATATCGTACGTTCGGGAAGACAAAAATTTGCATCTCACGGTCTTTGAGCGAATTCTTGGGCCGAGCTGGATTTGAACCAGCGTAGACATATTGCCAACGAATTTACAGTCCGTCCCCATTAACCGCTCGGGCATCGACCCATGAAAAACCAATTCCATTTTCAATGTTAGGCTTATTGATAATGCATGCTCAACTTCCTTTTGTAGTGCCCTACCCCCAGGGGAAATCGAATCCCCGCTGCCTCCTTGAAAGAGAGATGTCCTAAACCGCTAGACGATGGGGGCATACGTGTCCGACCGCCAGCATACTCTAAGCATAGTATTAACAGTTTTTCTAAATTGTCAATAGAGTCAATCGAATGTAAGAATATGATTCCCTACAAAGGATCCTTCCGCCCTGCATGATTCCTTAGAGTTTTTTGATTCGTCATTCCTATTTATGAATTCTTAATTCTAACCAACATTCCATTTGATTCGGTATATTATATAAAGCCATTATCATTATACATATTATTTTGTTTATTAGTTATTAGAATATATTCTCATTTCAAAACGTAAAAATGAATACTAAATCGAAATTCAATAGGAAAGAAAAATGAATAGTTTCGATTAAATATCTAGAAAAATTTTCTTACAAATAGAACTAAATGTGCGGGGAAGGTTTGTGGAATGGTTTATACACCACACCTCGAAACAACTTTCAACTCTATTTTTCCACTTTATGGATTCATTCGTTTTTTATTTTAAGAAGAAATGTGCCTTTGTAGTAAACAATAAAAGAGAAACCCGCGAGCCATAAAATTTTGGAAATTTTTTGTATTAATTAATTAAGGGAACAAATCGAACTTCTCCAGCACACGAGTTAATGAAATTTCTTGGATCTATGTCGAATTGGTAGGTATATATATATATCAAGTGATTTTTTTCTGATGGGTCTCAAAAGAAAAAAACGAGGGTCGGCTTGGTTCATTGAAGTGATAGTTTAAAAAGATCAATAAATCATTAGCCGCTATGAATTTACTTTATTCTCTAGTATAGTCTATAATAACTTATTATATTATGCAATATAGGGGGAGAGAGATATCTTATCCGCATCGGGATTCATTCAGGAATTCTGTTAAAGGGCCCCCTTAACTCAGTGGTAGAGTAACGCCATGGTAAGGCGTAAGTCATCGGTTCAAATCCGATAGGGGGCTTTTTACCTTCTCTTTTTTTCATAAAACCCGAGTCGTAGTATTCATATTTGAACGTAGAATATGTTTATATTTGCTTCTTGCTATTTTTAAAGAAAAAAGGAAACAACTGTATAATATATAAGCAATATAAGTATAATACGTTCTAGTAGTTGAACATTTATTCATTATACTGAAAAATTTTTATAGAAGTCGTCTATTGAATCACCCAATATTCCTCAATTATTTCAACCGAGTCCGTTAGAAATCCACAAATAAAAGGGGAAAAGTAAGCAGACCTGACCTATTGAATCAGGACTATATCCGCTATTCTGATAATCAAATTAGATCGAGATGAAATTGGAACGGTTGACCCCTATTTTTTTTTCATTTAGATCGACGCATTTCATAT